GTAGTCTAAGTTTCTCGATGAGGATAATTAATTCGGTCGTTGTGGTCGGACTCTATTATGGATTTCTGACCACATTCTCCATAGGTCCCTCTTAGATCTTCTTTCTCCAATCTTGGGTTAGGGAAGAAGGAGATATTCGCGACTACTGGCGGTTTCATTATGGGGCAGCTCATGATCTTCATATCGATCTATTATCCACCTACGCATCTATTCTTTCTTAGCTAAACGGGTGGAAGATCCATCCAATTTGGTTATATCATGAACTCGAAAAACGGATCTGAATGTGACTGAAATGCACGATCTTCACAGGTATCACTTTTCACGATACCTAAACCTAAAAGGTGGAATAGCGATTTTTGAACCATTTCCTATAAGAGAATGGTTTCCATTACTTTGAGAAATGGATTCTATATCAAACTATAGCTATTGCATTAAATAAGAAAAGAAACTAATAGAAGTCGAAGACGCGGAATGGTAGTGAATAGAGAAAAAGATTCTTCTGATTTTCTTGTTCCTGAAAATATTCTATCTATCTCCTAGACGCCGTAGAGAATTGAGAATTTTCATGTCTTTCAATTCTCGTACTCGTAATTGGAAAGTTACGGAAGGAGATCCATCATTTTGCAATGAAAACAACATAAAAAATTCTGGACAATTTCGAAATCAGACCAAGCGTCTTAATACATATGCAAAAAAATTCATTATTGGCCCACCATTGATTACAAGATTTAGCTTTTATAAAAAGCTATTGGTTTGATACGAATAATGGCAGTCGTTTCAGTATGTTAAGGATACAGATGTATCCACAATTCATTTAGAGTTACTTAATAGCCTATTTCTTATACTATATCTCTATCCCGTGAAATTCTCGAGCCGAAAGATGGATGCATATGCTGTGTTTCATTTTGCTAAATGATATCAATTAAATGGTGTATCAATTCTATAAATTGGATATAGCAATAAATAAATCAGCAAAATTCTTTTATTTTAGATAGAAGAAACATTTCTTCTATCTAAAATAAAAGAATGTACCCTTCTATCCAAATCCAATTTGCATCGATAAAATAAATCCAAATTATAGATTCCAGCAGTAGATGAATAATTGCAAATTTTTGTGTGTACGAGATTCGAATAACTTCAAAATAACTGACATAATTTTTTATTTTTCCTGATCAGAAAAATACATGAAAAAGAAAGGAGGTAGAAAAATTTTTTGATTTATGGTTAAAGAAGAAAAACAAGAAAACAGGGGTTCTGTTGAATTTCAAGTATTCAGTTTCACCAATAAGATACGGAGACTTGCTTCACATTTGGAATTACACAAAAAAGATTTTTCATCGGAAAGAGGTCTACGAAGACTTTTGGGAAAACGTCAACGTTTGCTGGCTTATTTGGCAAAGAAAAATAGAGTACGTTATAAGAAATTAATAAGTCAGTTGGATATTCGGGAGAAGTAATTTAATCGTTCGAATTTTTTTCTTATTTTATTAGTAGTCTTATAGTAGTCTTAGATGAGGAATTCATGGAATAATGAATTAAGAAAGAAAAAAGGATATGAGTTTACCGCTTACAAGAAAAGATCTAATGATAGTCAATATGGGCCCTCAACACCCGTCAATGCATGGTGTTCTTCGACTAATCGTTACTCTCGATGGTGAAGATGTTGTTGATTGTGAACCCATATTGGGCTATTTACACAGAGGAATGGAAAAAATCGCAGAAAACAGAACTATTATACAATACTTGCCTTATGTAACACGGTGGGATTATTTAGCTACTATGTTTACAGAAGCAATAACGGTAAATGCACCAGAATTCTTGGAGAATATTCAAATACCTCAAAGAGCCAGCTATATTCGTGTAATTATGTTAGAATTGAGCCGTATAGCTTCTCACTTGTTATGGCTTGGACCTTTCATGGCAGATCTCGGCGCACAGACTCCTTTTTTCTACATTTTTAGAGAGAGAGAATTGATATATGATCTATTTGAAGCTGCTACAGGTATGCGAATGATGCATAATTACTTTCGCATCGGAGGAGTCGCTGCCGATCTACCTTATGGATGGATGGATAAATGTTTAGATTTCTGTGATTATTTTTTACGAGGAGTTGTTGAATATCAACAACTTATTACACAGAATCCTATTTTTTTAGAACGAGTTGAGGGAGTCGGTTTTATTAGCGGAGAAGAAGCCGTAAATTGGGGCTTATCGGGACCAATGTTACGAGCTTCTGGAATACAATGGGATCTTCGTAAAATTGATCTTTATGAGTCTTACAATCAATTCGATTGGAAAGTCCAATGGCAAAAAGAAGGAGATTCGTTAGCTCGCTATTTAGTACGAATCGGTGAAATGAAAGAATCCATCAAAATTATTCAACAGGCTGTAGAGAAAATTCCTGGAGGCCCTTATGAGAATTTAGAAGCCCGACGCTTTAAGAAAGCAAAGAATTCGGAATGGAATGATTTTGAATATAGATTTCTTGGTAAAAAACCTTCTCCAAATTTTGAATTATCAAAGCAAGAGCTTTATGCAAGAGTAGAAGCTCCAAAAGGTGAATTAGGAATTTATCTGGTAGGAGATGACAGTCTTTTCCCCTGGAGGTGGAAAATTCGTCCACCTGGTTTTATTAATTTGCAAATTCTTCCTCAGCTAGTTAAAAAAATGAAATTGGCTGATATCATGACGATATTAGGTAGTATAGATATCATTATGGGGGAAGTTGATCGTTGAAATGATAATAGATAGGGTAGAGGTAGAAACTATCAATTCTTTTTCAAAATTGGAATTATTAAAAGAAGTCTATGGACTGATATGGATTCTACCTATTTTGATTCTCCTACTGGGAATCACAATAGAAGTACTCGTAATTGTGTGGTTAGAAAGAGAAATATCCGCATCGATACAACAACGTATTGGTCCCGAATATGCCGGCCCCCTGGGACTGCTTCAAGCTATAGCAGATGGAACTAAGCTACTTTTTAAAGAGGATATCCTACCGTCCCGAGGAGAGATTCCTTTATTTAGCATTGGACCCTCTATAGCAGTCATATCTGTTTTATTAAGTTTTTTAGTTATCCCTTTGGGATATCATTTTGTTTTAGCTGATCTTAGTATTGGTGTTTTTTTATGGATTGCCATTTCAAGCATTGCTCCTATTGGTCTTCTTATGGCAGGATATAGCTCAAATAATAAATATTCTTTTTTAGGCGGTCTACGAGCAGCTGCTCAATCTATTAGTTATGAAATACCATTAACTTTTTGTGTACTAGCAATATCTCTACGTGTGATTCGTTAAAAAAGGAGCTTTTCCTCTAAAATCCATTGAATACTTATCTTCCTTTTCTTATTCTGTATTCAGGTTGGTAACATAAACTAGATAGCTATATGAGTGAAACAAAACAGCTTATTAATTTGTAGTAAAAATAAAAAATCTCATTTCCTACGTACAAGAAAAAAGTTGAAGTAAACATAAGCGGTGTAAACTCTTTACCCCAAGATTGAGATTGTTTGATTAGTCATCATATCTTGAAGCGGGAAAGAATAAAGGATTCGCGATATGGAATTCCATTACTAGAATATTTTTAGTTATTACTATAACTTATAACCATATAAAAGAATCCATAAAAAGTTAGTGAGGGATTAGGAACACTAAAGTACATAAAGGATTAGTAATGAGAGAATCTAAATCATTAGACATTTTTCCTCATAAAAGGAATCATAATAAGGACTTGAAATTGGTGGAAATGATCAAGTAGTACTTTCTTCGGATTCCGATCCAGAGTATATTCCCATTCACTTGTTAAGGAAATAGTTATCAAGAACGAATTAACCCTTTATTGCTTTTTTCTTTTTAAGTATCCCCTTCCCCGGGAAAGAAGAATAGGACAAAAGATATGTAATGCAATACAGAAAAGTTCTTTGTTTTATCCATATTCATACAAAATTCCTCATGAACTAATACCCAATTTTTTCCATTTATTAATTGCTATAACGAGTGTTTTATTCCAATAATAAGTTATTACTAAACAAGGAAAAACTGTCATTTTATTATATAAAGGATGAGATCAATTCAGAAGCGCTTTTTTATTATTTTAGCAGACGGGATTGCTTTGGTCTAATTTAGGACTTTCCAATCAATTTTATCTTATTCTATCTACGCCCAGGGGATAAGACCGAAACGAAATAATCCTTTTTTCTGATCATAGAGAAGCCGTATGAAGCTAAGGTTTCATGTACGGTTTTGGAATAGCGATGGGAACTGTGATGTTATCATCGACTATGATTATCTAACAGTTCAAGTACAGTTGATATAGTAGAAGCACAGTCAAAATATGGTTTTTTTGGATGGAATCTTTGGCGTCAGCCTATAGGTTTTCTAGTTTTTCTAATTTCTTCTTTGGCAGAATGTGAAAGATTACCCTTTGATTTACCAGAAGCAGAGGAAGAATTAGTAGCAGGTTATCAAACCGAATATTCCGGTATTAAATATGGTTTATTTTATCTTGCTTCTTACCTAAATTTATTAGTTTCCTCCTTATTTGTAACTGTTCTCTACTTAGGTGGGTGGAATTTTTCTATTCCCTATATATCCTTTTTTGGCTTTTTCCAAATGAATAAAATGGTTGGAATTTTGGAAATGATAATGGGTATCCTTATTACATTAACTAAAGCTTTTTTATTTCTCTTCATTTCTATCACAATAAGATGGACTTTACCCCGGATGAGAATGGATCAGTTATTAAATCTTGGATGGAAATTTCTTTTACCCATTTCTCTGGGCAATCTCTTATTAACAACTTCTTCCCAACTAGTTTCACTATAAATAAGATAATACAATAACAGTAAGAATATCTTCAACACAAAAGTTCTCTCAAACAAGAGAAAGAAACATACCTTTTTCATAGATATTTAGAATATGTTCCCTATGATAACTGGGTTCATTAGTTATGGTCAACAAACAATACGCGCCGCAAGATACATTGGTCAAGGTTTCATAATTACTTTATCTCACACAAATCGTTTACCTATAACGATTCACTACCCTTATGAAAAATCAATTACATCAGAGCGTTTCCGGGGACGAATACACTTTGAATTTGATAAATGTATTGCTTGTGAAGTATGTGTTCGTGTATGCCCGATAGATTTACCCCTTGTGGATTGGAGATTTGAAAAGGATATTAAAAAGAAACAATTGCTTAATTATAGTATTGATTTTGGAGTTTGTATATTTTGTGGTAACTGTGTTGAATATTGTCCGACAAACTGTTTATCAATGACTGAAGAATACGAACTTTCTACTTATGATCGTCATGAATTGAATTACAATCAAATTGCTTTGAGTCGGTTACCAGTCTCCATAATGGGAGATTATACAATTCAAACAATTAGGAATTCGCCTCAAAGTAAAATAGACGAAGAAAAATCTTGGAATTCAAGAACGATTACTGATTACTAGGTACTAGGATTTTTTTGTTAGAAAAATCCAATAATTTTTTACTAACTATAAATAAAAATGAATAACTACTGCTTATTACAAATTATTCATGATTTTTAATTAAAATGAGAGTAGATTTTCGTGATGTGATTTCTAACTCTACAATTTATATATATAAATATCCTAATCCCTTTTTCTTTCCTTGAATATTTTAGTTTTAGTCAGTTCATGAAAAATTTTATACTATTAATTTCTTCTTATCCATAATGGATTTACCTGGACCAATACATGAGATTCTTGTGCTATTTGGGGGATTTGTTCTTCTACTGGGGGGTCTAGGAGTAGTATTACTTACCAACCCAATTTATTCTGCCTTTTCGCTGGGATTAGTTCTTGTTTGTATATCCTTATTTTATTTTTTATTGAATTCCTACTTTGTAGCTGTCGCACAACTTCTTATTTATGTGGGAGCCATAAATGTCTTGATCATATTTGCTGTAATGTTTGTAAATGGGTCAGAGTGGTCTAAAGATAAGAATTATTGGACTATTGGAGATGGGTTTACTTCACTCGTTTGTATAACTATTCCTTTTTCACTAATGACTACTATCCCAGATACGTCATGGTATGGAATTCTTTGGACTACAAGATCAAACCAAATAGTAGAACAGGGTCTCATAAATAACGTTCAACAAATTGGGATTCATTTAGCAACCGATTTTTATCTTCCGTTTGAACTCATTTCCCTAATTCTTCTAGTCTCTTTAATAGGTGCAATTACTATGGCTCGACAATAAGAAATACTTAGAACTTAGAATGAGTCAAAATTCTTAGAATTTCAAATCTAAAAAAATAACTAAAGAATAACAATTTTGATTTAGTAAAACCCATCTACTGCCAACACAACAAATACTTTCTTTTCTTTTTTGTTGCGTAATTGTTCTATTCTAATTAATTGAATCGGTTCAATTCTTGCCCTCATATTGAAATGAATCGAGATTGCTAAGGAGTTAGTTAATGATGTTTGAGCATGTACTTTTTTTGAGTGTCTATTTATTTTCGATTGGTATCTATGGATTGATCACAAGCCGAAACATGGTTAGAGCTCTAATATGTCTTGAACTTATACTGAATTCAATTAATCTAAATCTCGTAACATTTTCTGATCTATTTGATAGTCGCCAATTAAAAGGAGACATTTTTGCAATTTTTGTTATAGCCCTTGCGGCTGCTGAAGCAGCTATTGGACTATCCATTCTTTCTTCTATCCATCGTAACAGGAAATCAACTCGTATCAATCAATCTAATTTTTTGAATAATTAGACATGGAACATTAAAATTAATAAAATTCGAATTTTCTTTTCTTATTTGAGAATACCCATTTTTGAAATAGGTTATTTCAGAGTATTCTTTTTTACTTATTGAATTTTGCATTTTTGCAATTCATTGATATTGTAATATTCAAATTGCAATAATTTATATTAAAAAGATGATAGCCAATTTATTGGCGAATTCAAATTAGTATGTAGAATTCGTATAATTATGACTGTTGAAGCCTTAAATTCAAGTCTCTTGGCTCTTTTCACGCTTTCTCACAAACAGATTAAGAAATAAAATATATTGCATTATTTGTTAAAGTTTGAATAAACCATTGCTTCGTCTGGTGTGTACAATACATCTAACTTATATAGTACTAATTTCATTTTTACCAGATCGAAAATTTTTATGTTAAAAAGGAAAATTTCTAGATCCAATGTCACATTCTGTAAAAATTTATGATACATGTATAGGATGCACTCAATGTGTACGAGCTTGTCCAACAGATGTATTAGAAATGATACCTTGGGATGGATGTAAAGCCAAGCAAATTGCTTCTGCGCCGAGAACCGAAGATTGTGTGGGTTGTAAGAGATGCGAATCCGCCTGCCCAACAGATTTTTTAAGTGTCCGCGTTTATTTAGGGCCTGAAACAACCCGCAGTATGGCTCTATCTTATTGATACGTTACAAAAAACTCCACTTGAATCGTCTGATTCCTCTTTACCGAAGAAGCCTGTGCTCGAAATAATCGAGCATGGGCTTTTCTGGTCAAAACGTATCTTGTCTTTATTACTTTATCATGAGTTATTTTCCTTGGTTAACAATACTTGTTGTTTTGCCGATATTTGCAGGTTCATTAATTTTCTTTTTACCTCATAAAGGAAACAAAATCGTTCGGTGGTATACTATATCTATTTGCTTATTAGAATTCCTTCTAATGACTTATGCATTCTGTTATCATTTCCAATTAGAGGATCCCCTAATCCAATTAAGGGAGGATTTAAAATGGATAGATGTTTTTGATTTCCACTGGAGATTGGGAATCGATGGACTTTCATTAGGATCTATTTTATTGACAGGATTTATCACTACTTTAGCTACTTTAGCGGCTTGGCCAGTTACCCGGAATTCGCGATTATTCTATTTCCTGATGCTAGCAATGTATAGTGGTCAAATAGGATTATTTTCTTCACGAGACCTTTTACTGTTTTTTATCATGTGGGAGTTAGAATTAATTCCTGTTTACTTACTTTTATCCATGTGGGGGGGAAAGAGGCGTCTATATTCAGCTACCAAGTTTATTTTGTATACTGCAGGCGGTTCCATTTTTTTCTTAATCGGAGTTCTGGGTATGGGCTTATATGGTTCCAACGAACCAACATTAGATTTGGAAAGATTGATTAATCAATCATATCCTGCAACATTGGAAATACTACTTTATTTTGGCTTCCTTATTGCTTATGCTGTCAAATTGCCAATTATACCTCTACATACGTGGTTACCGGATACCCATGGGGAAGCACATTACAGTACATGTATGCTTTTAGCGGGAATCCTATTAAAGATGGGAGCATACGGATTGATTCGGATCAATATGGAATTGTTACCTCATGCTCATTATCTATTTTCCCCCTGGTTGGTAATAATAGGCGCGGTGCAAATAATCTATGCAGCTTCAACTTCTCTTGGTCAACGAAATTTTAAAAAAAGAATAGCCTACTCCTCCGTATCTCACATGGGTTTCATAATTATAGGAATTGGTTCCATAACCAACATTGGACTAAATGGAGCCATTTTACAAATATTATCCCACGGATTTATTGGTGCTACACTTTTTTTCTTGGCGGGAACGGCTTGTGATAGAATGCGTCTTGTTTATCTCGAAGAACTGGGGGGGATATCTATACCAATGCCGAAAATTTTTACTATGTTTAGTAGCTTTTCAATGGCTTCTCTTGCCTTACCAGGAATGAGTGGTTTTGTTGCGGAATTAGTAGTATTTTTTGGACTAATTACTAGTCCTAAATTTATGTTAATGCCAAAAATTCTAATTACTTTTGTAATGGCAATTGGAATGATATTAACTCCTATTTATTTATTATCTATGTTACGCCAGATGTTCTATGGATACAAGTTATTTCATGTTCCAAACGCTAATTTTGTGGATTCTGGGCCACGAGAACTCTTTCTTTTAATCTGTATCTTTTTACCAGTAATAGGAATTGGTATCTATCCAGATTTTGTTCTCTCGCTATCCGTTGACAGGGTAGAGGCTCTTTTATCCAATTATTATCCTAAATAGGATTTTTTTTTTACTAGTCCGCTCTCTATTCCATAGTGGAAAGACCAAAAAATTTCGAAAAAAGTAAAAAAGTCTAATTAGATCTATCTCGAATTTTTGAGAACCCCTTTGAAAAGACGTTCAAAGGGGTTCTCAAATCAAACAAAACAAAAATGGAAAAAACCTTCATTTTATGAAGGTTTTATGTTATGTAATCATTTAGATGGTAATGTAAATGAGCCATAACTATGTAAACCTATTCCTAAAAGATTGATACCGAAATAGCAGATCCAAATTATAAGGAATCCTATCGAAGCTACAAATGCGGAATTCGTACTCTTCCAATTTTGATTTGTTCTACTATGTAAATAAATTGCAAATATGGTCCAGGTAATAAATGCCCAAGTTTCCTTAGGATCCCAATTCCAATAGGATCCCCACGCCTCATTAGCCCATACTGCTCCACAAAGAATACCTATGGTTAAAAGGGTAAACCCTAGACTGATGACACGATAACTCCAAGAATCCAAACGCTCAGTTAATTGATATTTGTAATAATTTGGAAATGCAGGAAAAGAGGTGTTTTTAAAAGCACTTCTTTTTGCATAGAAATATTCAATCTCACTAAATAAAAATGTTTTAACTAATTTTTTTTTTTTCTGTTTCGAAAAGAAATCGAAATTCTTTCGAAATCTAATGATTAGAAGAGCGGCGGATAATAAGGATCCGCACAAAAGAGTTGCATAGCTTAGTAACATCATACTGACATGCATCATTAACCACTGAGATTGTAGAGCAGGTACTAGTATTGTAGATTGATGCATTTCAGTTAAAAGACCCGAGGTGGCAAAGCCTTGCGTTAAAATAGTACTTGACGTAGTTATTGTGCTTAAATCATTTTTAGAGTTCTGTATCTTAGGAATAGTATGAAGAATATACAGAGCCCATGAAAGGAAGATCAATGACTCATATAAATTACTTAATGGAAAATGTCCCGAAGAAACCCAACGAGAAACTAAGAATCCTGTTATAGAGAAAAAAGTAGCTATCATTCCTTTTTCTGACGAATCACGTAATCCCCTAAGTTCACGAACTAGTAAGGTTATCAAATGAATCGTAATCACAATTGAAATGGTTGAGAAAGAGATATGAGTTAGTATATGTTCTAAAGTTGCAAATAGCATAAGGATAAGGTCCCATTACAAAATTGGAAATTTCGAATTGAATCCATTTTCTAATCTATTGTATTCTTTTTCGAGAATGCCGCCACTCGGACTCGAACCGAGATGCTTGAGCACTGCTTCCTAAGAGCAGCGTGTCTACCAATTTCACCATAGCGGCTAACTTGAAATAATAGTTAACTTAAAAGAATAATAGTTATTTTTTCGCGAATCGTCGAGATTGGGAGAGTCCATAGAATTTAGAAACATTAGAATTTCATCATTAAATACAAAGAGTTTTCTATTTTTTTTGAAAAGTTTCTAGAATCAAAGCCTTTACGCTTTTATTAATGCGATTTACCAGTCCTAAACCAATTTATTTGTGAATTTTGGATAAGATAGGTAGAAATTGTAAATCCTATTCCAAAAATACTCTACTTTTGATAATAGAATCCTCATATTTTTTTATGAGGATTCTATTATCAAATATCAAAAGTTCATTGTACTGAGGAATTCGATACATAAAAGTACATTCATATTATTTAATATGAATTTCTTTTGGATAGGTGAATTCAGATTATTCCAAAACCTGATTATTTGTTTGTTGCCCAGAAAAACCTTTTGGTTTTGGATGCTCGTTGCCACTAGAAAATGATCTTGATTTTGCTAAGGAATAAGATTGTACTATGGAAAAATAAGTCTTTTTTTTCCAAATATTTTTATGAATACGCTTTTTTGACATCGAAGTACGTTTTTTTGGAACTGCCATTCAAAAGGGGAATTAGTTTTTTTTAGTTGTATGTGAAAGACATCTATTGCCGCAAATCAATCCTTCTTTCTGTTTTTTCTTAGTATTTATACTTAGTTAGTATTTATACTTATATACTGAAAGATGCTAAAATTATAAATTATTTTTTACTTCATTTTGTCTAATCTAGATAAGACAAGAGTTTTTTAGCGTATTTTTCTAGATATTTTAGACTTTGTTTTAATAATATAGAATATATACAAAGATATATTATATACAAAGGTTTTCTATTTAAATCAATTTATATATCAAATATACTCCATATATAAATATAAGGTATGGGGGATAAGTCCTCATATAATATGGGGAGAGAAAAAGAAGGTAAAATTCAAATAGTTAATTAAGTTGAAAAGGTATTTGAGAACTGAATTCCAATAAAAAAAAAAAAATAATAATTTGTCTCTTAAACAAGACATTCTAAAACTTAGATAGTTCTAGTCATTAGGATTCCATTTTATATGAAGTAAGGAATATTTGAGAATTTCCTATAAATAAAAAATGAAAATATAGTTGAAATTCAATCACTCAGTTACGAAACAAGAGAGCTATTTCATTTTAACAGAAATAAATAAAAAAAAGAATACAAAGCAAAATGATTCAACCTTATTTTGTATTTTAATAAATATCTTTTTTTATCTAATAACTAGATAACGAAATTCTTTGATTAACTTTTTGAATTTAAGCAACTAAACCCATTCTGAATTTTTGAATATTTCAATGAGACAAATTTGGAAAAATTCAGAATTCCGGTATTTTTTCTTATTCTTATTTTGTTTTTTTTTAATTCTTTCAGAAAGAGATAAGAATAGGTTTGGTGAATCGGAAACAATTTTATAGAAAAAAAAGAACTATAAATTTCAACTAAAAATTACTATTTCTTTTCTTATGGAACATACATATCAATATGCTTGGGTAATCCCTCTTCTCCCACTTCCAGTTATTATGTCAATGGGGTTAGGGCTTTTTATTATTCCGACAGAAACAAAAAATCTTCGTCGCATATGGGCTTTTCCTAGTGTTTTACTCTTAAGTATAGCTCTGGTATTCTCAGTTTACCTGTCTATTCAACAAATAAAAGGGAGTTCTATCTATCAATATCTATGGTCTTGGACCATCAATAATGATTTTTCCTTAGAATTTGGATACTTGATCGACCCCCTTACTTCCATTATGTTAATACTAATTACTACTGTAGGAATCTTGGTTCTTATTTATAGTGACGATTATATGTCTCACGATGAGGGATATTTGAGATTTTTTGTTTATATAAGTTTTTTTAATACTTCCATGTTAGGATTGGTTACTAGTTCCAATTTAATACAAATTTATTTTTTTTGGGAACTTGTGGGAATGTGTTCCTATTTATTGATAGGCTTTTGGTTTACACGACCAATTGCAGCAAGTGCTTGTCAAAAAGCTTTTGTAACTAATCGTGTAGGGGACTTTGGTCTGTTATTAGGAATTTTAGGTTTTTTTTGGATAACAGGTAGTTTAGAGTTTCGGGATTTGTTCAAAATAGCTAATAACTGGATTCCTAATAATGGGATTAATTCATTACTTACTACTTTGTGTGCTTTTTTATTATTTCTTGGTGCAGTTGCAAAATCTGCACAATTCCCTCTTCACGTATGGTTACCCGATGCTATGGAAGGACCCACGCCCATTTCGGCTCTTATACATGCAGCAACGATGGTTGCTGCGGGGATTTTCCTTCTAGCTCGACTTCTTCCTCTTTTCATATCCCTACCTTTGATAATGAATTTCATTTCTTTAGTAGGTACAATAACACTCTTCCTAGGAGCAACTTTAGCTCTTGCTCAGAGAGATATTAAAAGAAGCTTAGCCTATTCTACAATGTCTCAATTGGGTTATATGATGTTAGCTCTAGGTATAGGTTCTTATCAAGCCGCTTTATTCCATTTGATCACTCATGCTTATTCGAAAGCTTTATTGTTCTTGGGATCCGGATCCGTTATTCATTCAATGGAACCTCTTGTTGGATATTCACCAGATAAAAGTCAGAATATGGTTCTTATGGGTGGTTTAAAAAAATATGTTCCTATAACAAGAACTACTTTTTTATTGGGTACACTTTCTCTTTGTGGTATTCCACCTCTTGCTTGCTTCTGGTCCAAAGATGAAATCCTTAGTAATAGTTGGTTGTATTCACCTTTTTTTGGAATAATAGCTTCTTTTACTGCAGGATTAACTGCATTTTATATGTTTCGGATATATTTACTTACTTTTGATGGGTATTTGCGTGTTCATTTTCAAAATTACAGTAGTACTAAAGAAGGTTCGTTGTATTCAATATCCTTATGGGGAAAAAGCATACCCAAAGAAGTAAATAAGGATTTTGTTTTATCAACAATAAAGAGTGGAGTTTCTTTTTTTTCACAAAATATATCCAAAATTCCTAGTAATACAAGAAAAAAGATAGGATTCTTTAGTATTCCCTTTGGAGCTAAAAACACTTCTGTCTATCCTCGTGAAACTGGAAATACTATGCTATTTCCTCTTCTTATATTACTGCTTTTTACTTTGTTTATTGGATTCATAGGAATCCATTTTGATAATGGAGTAATGGATAATGGAATGTCGGAGTTAACCATATTATCAAAGTGGCTAAGCCCTTCAATAAGCTTTTTCCATGAAAGCTCTAATTCTTCCATAAATTCATATGAATTTCTCATTAATGCAATTTCTTCTGTAAGTTTAGCTATTTTTGGTCTATTCATAGCATATATTTTCTATGGATCCGCTTATTCTTTTTTTCAGAATTTGAATTTAAAAAATTCTTTTGTAAAAGTAAAAGGGAATCCTAAAAAGTTCTTTTTAGATCAAGTAAAAAAAAAGATATACAGCTGGTCATATAATCGCGGTTATATAGATATTTTCTATACTAGGGTCTTTATCCTGGGTATAAGAAGATTGGCCGAACTAACGCATTTTTTTGATAAAGATGTTATTGATGGAATTATCAATGGAGTAGGTCTTGTTGGTTTTTGTATAGGAGAAGAAATTAAATATGTGGGGGGAGGGCGAATATCGTCTTATCTATTCTTTTTTTTATGTTATGTATCCTTGTTCATATCCTTTTTTCTTTCTTAATTCATTATTCCATGAATTCCTCATCTAAGACTACTATAAGACTACTAATAAAATAAGAAAAAAATTCGAACGATTAAATTACTTCTCCCGAATATCCAACTGACTTATTAATTTCTTATAACGTACTCTATTTTTCTTTGCCAAATAAGCCAGCAAACGTTGACGTTTTCCCAAAAGTCTTCGTAGACCTCTTTCCGATGAAAAATCTTTTTTGTGTAATTCCAAATGTGAAGCAAGTCTCCGTATCTTATTGGTGAAACTGAATACTTGAAATTCAACAGAACCCCTGTTTTCTTGTTTTTCTTCTTTAACCATAAATCAAAAAATTTTTCTACCTCCTTTCTTTTTCATGTATTTTTCTGATCAGGAAAAATAAAAAATTATGTCAGTTATTTTGAAGTTATTCGAATCTCGTACACACAAAAATTTGCAATTATTCATCTACTGCTGGAATCTATAATTTGGATTTATTTTATCGATGCAAATTGGATTTGGATAGAAGGGTACATTCTTTTATTTTAGATAGAAGAAATGTTTCTTCTATCTAAAATAAAAGAATTTTGCTGATTTATTTATTGCTATATCCAATTTATAGAATTGATACACCATTTAATTGATATCATTTAGCAAAATGAAACACAGCATATGCATCCATCTTTCGGCTCGAGAATTTCACGGGATAGAGATATAGTATAAGAAATAGGCTATTAAGTAACTCTAAATGAATTGTGGATACATCTGTATCCTTAACATACTGAAACGACTGCCATTATTCGTATCAAACCAATAGCTTTTTATAAAAGCTAAATCTTGTAATCAATGGTGGGCCAATAATGAATTTTTTTGCATATGTATTAAGACGCTTGGTCTGATTTCGA